AATGAAGTGCCTGATTAAAGGACTATCTTGATAGGATAAATAAAGTAAATATTTTTACCTTCATTAAACTATATTAAGTAGAATTAAACTACCCCTTTTAATATCAAAAATTAATGTGCATCATACACTTTAATATAAAAAGGTAAGCTAATAAAGCTAATGGGTTCATACCCCATTTATAGAGGCATTAATCCTCTCCTTTTTAATGAGCAACAACTCAACAAAACTTCTTTTCCTATCAACATTGTTGATAGGAACGATCCTGTCCATTTCATCAAACTCCTGATTTGGGGTTTGAATAGGACTAGAGATCAACTTACTATCTTTTATTTCCATATTAAAAAATAAAAATAGAATAATCAATGAATCATCGATTAAATATTTTATTGTTCAAGCAATAGCATCAACAATATTATTATTTTCAATTCTTTTGATTCAAATAAAATATACAATGAGATGAGAAAAAGGAATAATATCATCTGTATTAATTAGATCAAGATTATTTTTTAAAATCGGTGCTGCTCCTTTCCACTTTTGATTTCCAGAAGTTATAGGAACCTCTGAATGATCTAATTGCTTAATATTAATAACGTGACAAAAAATTGCTCCAATAATAATTCTATCATACTGTATCCAATTAAGAAATTTCATTTTTATAGTTGTAATTTTAAGTATCATTATTGGAGCAATAGGAGGTTTAAACCAAACATCAATTCGACATTTATTAGCATATTCGTCGATTAGACATTTAGGTTGGATAATTAGAGCAATAATTTTAAGAGAAAACATTTGAGAAATTTATTTTATCATCTATTCATTACTAAGATTAATTTTAGTTTTAATATTTAAACAAACAAATTTATTCTTCTTAAATCAAATTTATACAGCAAGAAACATAAAACCAGAAATTAAATTCATAATATTCTTATCATTACTATCAATTGGTGGACTACCACCATTCATTGGGTTTTTACCAAAATGAATTGTTATACAGTCTATAATTGAGATAAACATAACAAGATTAATAACCGTAATAGTCTTATTAACAATAATTACATTATTCTACTACTTGCGAATTAGATTTTCCGCATTAATTATATTATACACAGAAAACTCTTGATCTTTTTTCATTAGGAACAAAACTCTTAATTTTATTTTACCAATAACAACTATAGTTTCAACAATAGGATTAGTACTTACATCAGCCTTAATTTTTTTATATTAAGGACTTAAGTTAAATAAACTAATAACCTTCAAAGTTATAATTAAAAGAAATAACTTTTAGGCCTTAGTAAAATTTACACCTCTAGAATTGCAGTCTAGAATCATATTTGAATATAAAACCATATGATAAGAGAGAAAATTTTCTCATTAATAGATTTACAGTCTATCACCTATATTCAGCCATCTTACCGAATAAATGATTATTCTCAACAAACCATAAAGATATTGGTACACTATATTTTATATTTGGAGCATGGGCAGGAATAGTAGGAACATCAATAAGATTGATTATTCGTACTGAATTAGGTCAACCTGGCTCTTTAATCGGAGACGATCAAATCTATAACGTAATTATTACAGCTCATGCATTTGTTATAATTTTTTTTATAGTAATACCAATTATAATTGGCGGATTTGGTAATTGATTAGTACCATTAATAATTGGAGCACCTGATATAGCTTTCCCACGAATAAATAATATAAGATTTTGATTATTGCCCCCATCTTTTTTGCTTCTTATTCTATCATCCATAGCTAATAATGGAGCCGGCACTGGATGGACAGTTTACCCTCCGCTAGCAGGAACTATTGCTCATAGAGGACCAGCAGTAGATTTAACTATTTTTTCGCTTCATTTAGCTGGTGTTTCATCAATTCTTGGTGCAGTTAATTTTATTACAACAGCAATTAATATACGATCAGAAAGAATAACACTAGATCAAACACCTTTATTTGTCTGATCAGTAGCTATTACAGCTTTATTATTATTACTATCATTACCAGTATTAGCCGGAGCTATTACAATATTATTAACTGACCGAAACTTAAATACATCATTTTTTGATCCTGCAGGTGGGGGAGATCCAATTTTATATCAACACTTATTTTGATTCTTTGGTCACCCAGAAGTTTATATTTTAATTCTACCAGGATTTGGTATTATTTCACATATTGTTTGTCAAGAAAGAGGAAAAATTGAATCATTTGGAACTCTTGGAATAATTTATGCAATATTATCAATTGGACTTATAGGATTTATTGTATGAGCTCATCATATATTTACTGTAGGAATAGATGTAGATACACGAGCATATTTTACATCAGCAACAATAATTATTGCTGTACCTACAGGAATTAAAGTATTCAGATGATTAGCAACATTATATGGAACTAAATTTAAATTTAATCCTCCTCTATTATGAGCATTAGGGTTTATTTTTTTATTTACAATTGGTGGATTAACTGGATTAGTTTTAGCTAACTCATCATTAGATATTATTCTTCATGACACATATTATGTTGTTGCCCATTTTCATTATGTACTTTCTATAGGAGCAGTATTTGCAATTATAGGGGGATTAATTCAATGATACCCTTTATTCTCCGGATTTTATATAAATAATACATGATTAAAAATTCAATTTACTGTAATATTTATTGGAGTAAATTTAACATTCTTCCCTCAACATTTTTTAGGTCTTGCAGGAATACCTCGACGATATTCAGACTATCCAGATGCATATACATCATGAAACGTAATATCAAGAATCGGTTCTATAATTTCTATCGCTGGAATTATTATATTTATTATTATTATATGAGAAAGAATAATTTCAACACGAATAATTTTTTTTAGAAAAAATATAAGAAGATCAACAGAATGACTTCAAAATAATCCACCTGCAGAACATAGATATTCAGAACTACCATTAATCACTAGATTCTAATATGGCAGATTAGTGCAATAGATTTAAGCTCTAAATATAAAGATTTGACCTTTTATTAGAAACATAATGGCAACATGATTTAATTTATCATTACAAGATAGAGCATCACCATTAATAGAACAATTATCATTCTTTCATGATCATACCATAGTAGTATTATTATTAATTACAGTAATTGTTAGATATTTTATAATTTATATATTTAATAATATATTCACAAGACGAAATATATTACATGGACATTTAATTGAAACTATTTGAACTTCATTACCAGCAATTACATTAATTTTCATTGCACTTCCATCCTTACGACTATTATATATATTAGATGACTCAGTAGATACATTAATTACAATTAAAACTATTGGTCGACAATGATACTGAAGTTATGAATACTCAGATTTTGTTAATGTAGAATTTGATGCTTTCATAACACCAGAAAGAGACTTAGAAAATAATGGATTTCGATTACTTGATGTTGATAATCGAACCATTTTACCTATTAATACTGAAGTTCGAATATTAACTAGAGCATCAGATGTACTTCATTCTTGAGCAGTCCCAGCCCTAGGAATTAAAATTGATGCTACACCAGGACGATTAAACCAAGGAACATTTACAATTAATCGACCTGGTTTATTCTTTGGTCAATGTTCTGAAATCTGTGGAGCAAACCATAGATTTATACCAATTGTAATTGAAAGAACTTCAGTTAATATATTTATCAAATGATTATCTAAAATAATTTAAGGAGTTAGTTAAAATATAACATTAGAATGTCAATCTAAAATAACTTTATAATAGTACACCTTGTACATCAGATGACTGAAAGTAAGTAATGGTCTCTTAAACCAAAAAATAGTAATTAACAAATACTTCTGATGAAGATATAAATTAATCTTATCCCTCAAATATCACCAATAATATGATTTTCACTATTTATTATATTCTCAATTTCATTAATTTTATTTAATCAAATTAATTTCTTCTCATATAAACCTTTAATTTTTAAAAAACCAAAAAGAGAATTAATTATCAAAAACCCTATAAACTGAAAATGATAACAAATCTATTCTCAACCTTTGACCCATCAACTAATATTTTTAACTTATCAATAAATTGATCAAGAACATTACTAGGAATTTTATTAATTCCATGTATATTTTGATTTATACCATCACGATTTAACATTAGTTGAAATAAAATAAACCTTACATTAAATAACGAATTTAAAACATTATTAGGAAATAATTCATTTTATGGTACAACATTTATTTTTATTTCAATTTTTATTATAATTATATTTAACAACTTTATAGGATTATTCCCTTATATTTTTACAAGAACTAGACATTTAGCATTAACATTTTCAATTGCTTTACCTTTATGATTAAGATTTATATTATTTGGTTGAATTAATTATACAAATCATATATTTATACATCTTGTTCCTCAAGGAACACCACCTACTTTAATATCATTTATAGTTATTATTGAAACAATCAGAAATATAATTCGACCAGGAACATTAGCAGTACGATTAGCTGCTAATATAATTGCAGGTCATTTATTATTAACATTAATAGGAAATACAGGACCTTCAATAACAATAAATATAATTTATCTATTAATTATTGGACAAATATTATTATTAATTTTAGAATCAGCAGTAACTTTAATTCAAGCCTATGTATTTTCAATTTTAAGAACATTATATTCTAGAGAAGTATATTAAACTTATGTTAACAAAACATTTAAATCATCCATTTCATTTAGTTGATTATAGACCATGACCATTAACAGGGGCTATTGGAGCAATAATTATAGTTTCAGGAATAGCAAAATGATTTCATTTACTTAATATCAATATATTTATAATTGGAATTAGAATTACATTACTCACAATAATTCAATGATGACGAGATATTGTACGTGAAGGAACATATCAAGGACTACATACAGAATTTGTATCAATTAGTCTTCGATGGGGAATAATTTTATTTATTACATCAGAAGTACTATTCTTCTTTTCCTTTTTTTGAGCTTTCTTTAGAAGAAGATTAGTACCAGCCGTTGAACTTGGAATATTATGACCTCCAATAGGAATTCAACCTTTTAATCCAATACAAATCCCCCTTCTTAATACAGCAATTCTTCTAGCATCTGGAGTAACAGTAACATGAGCCCATCATAGACTTATAGAATCTAATCACACTCAAACACTTCAAGGTTTATTTTTTACTGTATTAATAGGATTTTATTTTTCCATATTACAAACATACGAATATTGAGAAGCACCTTTTACCATTGCAGATGCAATTTATGGATCAACATTTTTTATTGCCACAGGATTCCATGGACTTCATGTAATTATTGGAACAATATTTTTATTAACATGTTTAATTCGACATTCAAGAAATCAATTCTCTCAAAATCATCACTTTGGTTTTGAAGCCGCTGCATGATACTGACATTTTGTTGATGTAGTATGATTATTTCTTTATATTTCAATTTATTGATGAGGTAGATAATTGTTTTTATAGTATAAACAGTACATTTGACTTCCAATCAGAAAGTTTAATAAAAATTAATAAAAACAATTTTAATTTTATTTTCAAGAATTATAATTTGTTTTATTATCCCAATAATTGTAATATTATTTGCAACAACATTTTCAAAAAAATTAATTCATGATCGAGAAAAAAGATCACCATTTGAATGTGGATTTGACCCTAAAAGATCAGCTCGAATACCATTCTCACTACGATTTTTTCTTATTGCAGTAATTTTTCTAATTTTTGATGTAGAAATTGCATTAATTTTACCAATTGTAATTATTATAAAAACATCAAATATCTTTGTATGAATATTATCAACAATATTCTTTATAATTGTTTTATTAACAGGTTTATATTATGAATGATATCAAGGAACATTTAAATGAGCAGAATAAAGGGTTATAGTTAAATATAACATTTGGGTTGCATTCAAAAAGTATTGAAACATAATCAATTAACCTTAATTGAATAAGAAGCGAAAAATTGCATTCAGTTTCGACCTGAAATCATGGTAATATACCCTTATTCTTTAATTGAAACCAAAAAGAGGTATATTACTGTTAATAATATAATTGAATAATTTTATTCCAATTAAGGAAATGTAAAGTCAATATGAAAGCCGCTAACTTTAATATTAGCGGTTTAATTCCGTTAACATTTCTAATTTATATAGTTTAAATAAAACATTACATTTTCACTGTAAAAATAATAAATATTTTATTTATAAATATACTCAAAAATAAAATTATTTCCTTAACATCTTCAGTGTTACGCTCTAAAAATAAGCTATTTAAATAAAATAAAAAAAATAAAATAAATAAAATAAATATTCAAAAAACAAAAGTTAAAAAATAAATTTTAAAATTAGAATCATATCAACCCTGAATATAACTAATTATATATAAAAAAAGAATATATAAACCCTGACCCCCAAATAATTCACCTCAACCATAATCTAAAGATTTAAATGAATAATAACCTAGCCTTAAAGGAAAATAACTAATTAATTTAGTTGAAATAAAAGGTATAAATCATATAGAGCCAGAAAATCTAACAAAAGATAATATTTTTAAAGAAAATAAATTGTAAAAAAAACAAAAATTAGAAATTAAATAACCTAAATAAAAGCCTAATAAAACAACAACAATAGTTAAAAACCTTAAATAATAAGGTAAAATAATAACATAAGGTACAGGAAAAATTAATCAAGATAATAATCTACCGCCAAAAACTGCAACAAATAATAAACCAATTATCCCAAAAGAAATATAATAACTTCTATCATTAAAAGAAAATCTAGAATAATAATTATTATCACCTGATATAGAATAATAAAATAAACGGAAAGAATAAGAAGCAGTTAAACCAGTAGAAAAAAAATATATAAAAAAAATTAAACAATTAATTCAACTTAAACAAACCATTTCAAGAATTAAATCCTTTGAATAAAAGCCAGCCAAAAAAGGTATACCACATAAAGATAAACTTGAAACATTAAAACAAACTGAAGTTAAAGGTATAAAATTTACAATTGAACCTATAAAACGAATATCCTGTAAATCCTTTAAATTATGAATTACTGAACCTGCACATATAAATAATAAAGCTTTAAATAATGCATGAGATAATAAATGAAAAAAAGCAAGCTTTGAATAACCTATAGACAAAATTCTTATTATTAATCCAAGTTGACTTAAAGTAGAAAGAGCAATAATTTTTTTTAAATCAAATTCAAAATTAGCCCCAAGACCAGCTATAAATATAGTTATACAACCAATTATTAATAAAAATCAACTTAAATTATAAATATTAAGTATTGGTCTAAAACGAATTAATAAATAAACACCAGCAGTAACAAGAGTTGAAGAATGAACTAAAGCAGAAACAGGGGTAGGTGCTGCTATAGCAGCAGGTAATCAAGAAGAAAATGGAACTTGAGCACTCTTCGTTATAGAAGCTAAAATAATTAATATAGTAATTAACTTTATTTCAAAAGAATTAGAAATAAAATCATAATAATATAAATAATTCCAACCACCAAAATTTAATATTCAAGCAATAGAAATTAAAATAGAAACATCCCCAATACGATTAGATAAAGCCGTTAATATACCAGCACTATAAGACTTAACATTCTGATAATAAATTACTAAACAATAAGAAACAAGTCCTAATCCATCTCAACCTAATAAAATACTAATTAAATTTGGTCTAATAATTAAAAAGGCTATTGAAAGAATAAACATTAATACAATAATAATAAAACGATTAATATTTTTTTCACCTATTATATAATCCTCTCTATAATAAATAACTAAAGAAGAAATATATATAACAAAAGATATAAAAATTAAAGATATTCAATCCAAAATTAAAGTCATAACAATTATTGAACTATTTAAATTTATAAGTTCTCATTCAATAAAAATTCTATAATCAATTATTAAATAATAAATACCTACAATAAAAATTAATGTACTTAAAAAAAACAAAGAAAAAAAACTTAATGAACAAATAGAAAATAAATACACGACTTAAGATGAAAAATTTCATATCATTGATCCCACAAAACAACATTTTAAATTAAAATACTTAAGCAATATTAAATAAAAAAATACTCACCCTTTAAACAAAAAATATTTAAAGGTAATCAATGTAATAATAAAAGATGATATTCACGAAAATAACCAATAGAACAAGAACATAAACCAGAATAATATAAACCATGTTGAGAATAAGAATATATATATAATGTATAAACTGCTCTAAAGAAAAATAAAAAAATTAAAGTTAAAAAGGTAAAAGAGGATCATGAAATAATTCTATTTAATAAACTCAATTCTCCAATTAAATTTAATGAAGGTGGAGCACCTATATTTGAAGATCTTAATAAAAATCATCAAAGTGATATTCTAGGTATTAAATTTATTATACCCTTATTAATTAATAAACTTCGTCTACCCAAACGTTCATAAATAATATTTGATAAACAAAATAAACCAGATGAACATAAACCATGACCAACTATTAAAGATAAAGAACCAACACAACCCCAATAATTTATTGTTATTAAACCACCAATAACTATTCTTATATGAGCAACTGAAGAATATGCAATTAAAGATTTTAAGTCGACTTGACGAAAACAAATAAATCTAATAATAACACCACCAGATAAACCTAAAGATAATCAAAAGTAATTAAATTTTAAGCCTAAAAAAGAAATAATTTTTATAACACGAAAAATACCATAACCACCAAGCTTCAATAAAACACCAGCCAAAATTATTCTCCCAGAAATAGGGGCCTCAACATGAGCCTTAGGCAACCAAAGATGAACCAAAAATATTGGTATCCTTACTAAAAAAGCTAAAATTATAAAAATATAAAATATAAAATAACAAGAACCAAAATCAATTAATAAAGGAAAATAAAGAGTATTAATATAAAAGTATACATAAAATAAAACCAACAATAAAGGTAATCTAGCAAATAAAGTATAAAAAATTAAATAAACACCTGCTTGAAGACGTTCAGGTTGATAGCCTCAACCTAAAATTAAAAGTAAAGTAGGAACCAAACTAGATTCAAAAAAAATATAAAAAGATAACAAATTTAATCTTGAAAAAGAACAATACAATATAACCATTAAAAACAAAATCATAAAAACAAAAAAATTAGAATGATAAGAAGAGGTATAAATTCAAACTCTTGAAGTAATTATTAGTGAACAAATCCAAAAACTTAATAAAATTAAAATAAAAGAATAATAATCAATACCAAAATAATATCTAATTATATTAAAATCACAATATGAATAACAACAAACTATAAAAAGAAAACTTAATAAGAATATTATAGAATGAACCAATCATCAAGAATTTATTAATAAACAAAGAGGAATCAAAAAACCAACTATAAACAAATATTTTAACATAAAGATAATCTAAAAGAACTAAAAAAATCATTACCATGAGATCGAATTATAGAAACCAAAATAGAAAGACCTAAAGCACCTTCACAAACAGAAAAAACTAAAAAAATAACAGGAAAAAAATAATCATAATCAAAATTAATTAAAAAAATAATAATTAATAAAAATAAAGAAAGAACAATATACTCTAATCTTAATAAAACTATTAATAAATGTTTTCGTTTTGAAGAAAAAACATAAACACCAGAAAAATAAATTATTAAAGAAGTAAAAATAGAAAAAATAAACATTAGTTTTAATAGTTTAATAAAAACGCCGGTCTTGTAAATCGAAAATAAGAATAAGCCCCCACTTTTAAAACTTCAGGGGTAAAGAAGATTCTTTATCCTCAGTCCCCAAAACTGATATTTTATAAACTAACCCCTGATATGTTAAAAATAATAATTTTAGCTTTATCTAATGCAATAAATATTAATTTTATTAAATTAAACCATCCTATATCAATAATACTATTTATTATTTTTCAAACTCTTCTTATTGGATTATTAACAGGAACAATTATAGAAAGATTTTGATTATCATATATTTTATTTTTAATATTCTTAGGGGGTATATTAGTTTTATTTATTTATATTACCAGAATTGCATCAAATGAAATATTTCAACTTAAACCATTTATTATTGTTTCAACTATAATATTATGAACTTTAACTATATTTATATTTATTTTAATTAATAAAATAATATTTCTAGATTGATTTAAAAATTCAGAAATAGTTAACATTAATATATTAATTAATTTTCAAGAAATAACATTATCACTACTAAAATTATATAATAATCCTACATTTTTTATTACAATAATAATAATGATCTACTTATTTTTATCTTTAATTGCAGTAGTAAAAATTACTAATATTAATCAAGGACCAATTCGAAAAATAATATAACTAATGAATAAACCTTTACGATTAAACCACCCTTTAATTAAAATTATTAATAATTCATTAATTGATTTACCAGCACCTATAAATATTTCATTCTGATGAAATTTTGGTTCATTATTAGGATTATGTCTAATAATCCAAATTGTAACAGGCCTTTTCTTAGCTATACATTATACATCAAATATTGAAATAGCATTTAGAAGTGTAGTTCACATTTGTCGAGATGTTAATAATGGGTGAATTATCCGAACATTACATGCAAATGGGGCATCTATATTTTTTATTTGTATTTATTTGCATGTAGGACGAGGAATTTATTATAGATCTTATATATATATAAATACATGAATAATTGGTACAGTAATTTTATTTTTAGTTATAGCAACTGCATTTATAGGATATGTATTACCTTGAGGTCAAATATCTTTTTGAGGGGCAACAGTAATTACAAATTTATTATCAGCAATTCCTTATTTAGGAATTGATTTAGTTCAATGAGTTTGGGGGGGTTTTGCTGTTGATAATGCAACATTAAATCGATTTTTTACGTTTCATTTTGTTTTACCATTTATAATTTCTGCTATAGCAGCAACTCATTTATTTTTTCTACACCAAACAGGATCAAATAATCCATTAGGAATAAATAGAGATGTTGAAAAAATTCCATTTCATCCTTATTTTACATTTAAGGATTCAATTAGATTTGTTCTTATAATATTAATATTAATTATTTTATGTCTAATTGATCCTTATCTATTAGGAGATCCAGATAATTTTGTACCAGCAAATCCTCTTATAACTCCTGTTCATATTCAACCAGAATGATACTTTTTATTTGCTTATGCAATTCTACGATCAATCCCTAATAAATTAGGAGGAGTTATCGCTTTATTTTTATCTATTAGAATTTTAATAATTCTTCCATTTTATAATAAGACACCATTTCGAGGGATTCAATTCTACCCTATTAATCAAATTTTATTTTGAACTATAGCAGTAGTAGTTTGTCTATTAACATGAATTGGAAAACGACCAGTTGAAGAACCATATATTATAACAGGTCAAATTTTAACTACTATTTACTTTATATACTTTATTATTAATATTCATGTAGCTAATATATGAGATATATTAATTAAAAATTAATAATAGTTAATTAGTTTAGAAATAAACATATGTTTTGAAAACATAAAATTAGAAGTTTAACTCTTCTATTAACTTTTAATTCTAAAAAAATTTAACTAAATTAGTGAAATAAATAAAATCTTTAATCCAATAAAAAAAATAAAGAAATTTAATGATAATGGTAAAAAACTTTTTCAAGCTAAAAATATTAGTTTATCATATCGAAACCGTGGTAAAGTACCACGAACTCAAATAAAAGTAAATGAAATAATAGCAAGTTTTATAAAAAATGTTAAAGAATAAAAATTACCTCCTAAAAAAACTAAAGATAAAATTATTCTTATAAAAACAATTCTAGTATATTCAGCTAAAAAAATTAAAGTAAATCCACCAGACCCATATTCAATATTAAATCCAGAAACTAATTCAGATTCACCTTCGGCAAAATCAAAAGGAGTACGATTTGTTTCTGCTAAACATGAAGAAAAACAAGATAAAAATAAAGGAAAAGAAATAATTATAAACCAACAATATAATTGTTGGTTTATAAAATCAATTATATTAAATCTCTCATTTAATATAATTAAAGATAATATAATTAAGGCTAATCTAACCTCATAAGAAATTGTCTGAGCAACAGAACGTAAAGAACCGAGCAAAGAATAATTTGAATTAGAAGATCAACCAGCAATTATTACAGTATATACTCTTAATCTTGTACAACATAAAAAAAATAAAAACCCATAAGAAAAAGAACATATATAAGTTAAATAAGGAAAAATTAATCAAATAATCAAAGAAACTATTAAATTAAAAACAGGAGAAAAATAATAAAATAAATAATTTGATAAAATTGGAATAGGTTGTTCCTTACAAATTAATTTAATTGCATCACTAAAAGGTTGAGGGATACCTAAAAATCCAACTTTATTTGGACCTTTACGTATCTGAATATATCCTAAAACCTTACGTTCTAATAAAGTTAAAAAAGCAACACTAATTAAAACACAAATAATTAAAAGAAAAAAATTTAAAATAAATATAAATAAATCATATAATATCAATACTATTTGTGAAACAATTCACATAAATGAATTCTAAATTCAATACATTAATCTGACAAAATAGTAATATATTAATGTCAATCAAATAAAAAAAATTTTTTATCTATATGGTCCTTTCGTACTAATATAAATAATTATATAATTTAGGATAGAAACCAACCTGGCTCACGCCGGTTTGAACTCAGATCATGTAAGAATTTAAAGGTCGAACAGACCTAATTACCGGGCTCCTGCACCCAAAATTTATCTTAATCCAACATCGAGGTCGCAATCTGTCTTGTTGATATGAACTCTTAAAAACAATTACGCTGTTATCCCTAAGGTAACTTAATCTTATGATCATAAATTATGGATCAATATAACATTAATCAATGATTTAATAATGAAAAGTTTAATTATTTTTCATGTCACCCCAACAAAACATAATTATTAAATATAGAAAAATTAACTAAAAACCAAATATAAAATATATGTTAAGCTCTATAGGGTCTTCTCGTCCTAAAAAAAAATTTAAGCCTTTTAACTTAAAAGTTAAATTATAATAATTATTAAGAGACAGTTAATTTTTCGTCAAGCCATTCATTCCAGCCTTTAATTAAAAGACTAATGATTATGCTACCTTTGCACGGTCAAAATACCGCGGCTATTTAAAATTATTCAGTGAGCAGACCGGACCTCAAAATATTTTCAAGAGGACATGTTTTTGATAAACAGGCGAAAATTAAATTTGCCAAGTTCCTTATAATAAATTTTAATATAATTTATTATAAACTAAAAATTATACTAATTTCATCATTATTACAAAAATTTAAAAATTAAATTTTTTATCTTTATAACAAATCTAAAATATTTATAAAATCAAAATTTTAAACAATGAACTAAAACGTAATCATAAAGAAAGCTGGTTTAAAGCCTACTATTAAATTTATTAATTAATAATTATAGAATATTATTTTTAGAGCTTATCCCCTAAAAAATAAATTAGTTAATATTTATACTTTTATAATTAAATATAGACAATTAACTATAAAAAATTTAATTTTTTCTAAAGAAACTAGATATCTTAGAAAACGATTAACATTTCATTTCTATAACCTAATTTAAAATAATTATAAAACATTAAAAATAAATAAGTTATAAATCAATCTAAATCGAGACAATTAAATAAATAATAAAATTTAAATAAACCCTGATACAAAAGGTACAACAAATTAAATTTACTTTAATCAAATTTTAAACTATTTCATAAATCAATTACATTACTAATAAACTATAATTAATTTAATTAATTCTATAAAATATACTAAAACAAATAAATAATAAAATTACTTTTATTAAAAAATAAATAAACAAAAATAAATATAATATAATTATTAATCGAAATATTCTGATTTGCACAGAAAAATTTTCAGTGTAAATGAAATACTTTACTAATAAGCTATATCTCGCTAATCTTGCTAGATACACTTTCCAGTACATCTACTATGTTACGACTTATCTCAATTAATTTAAATAATAAATAATTATAATTATATTAATAATGAGAGCGACGGGCGATGTGTACACACCTTAGAGCCAATATCAATTAAATTAAATAAATCAATTTACCATCAAATCCACCTTTATTAACAACCTTTCATTATTAAATCCATATAAACAAAAATCTATTGTAACCCACCTCCTCTTAATTATAAGCTGCACCTTGACCTGAAATATTTTATAATCATAAATCAAGAAAATTATAACTCTAAAAAAATTTTCTGATAACGGAGATATACAAACAAATAAATTAAGTAAAGTTAATCGTGTATTATCAATAATGGGGTAGGTTCCTCTGAACGGATTAAGATACCGCCAAATTCTTTGGGTTTAAAGATCTTAACTAATATTACCCAGGTAAATAATATTTTACATTTAAAATAATAGGGTATCTAATCCTAGTTTATTATTTAAATTTCACAGATTCATAAAAAGAGTAATAAAAAAAAATTAAATTCCACCTTAAAAATTTAAAATTTTACTCAAAAATATTAATAACTGCTACAACCAAAAATATTCATTTATATCAATCGTATAACCGCAGCTGCTGGCACGAAATATGCTAATAATTAATCAATTACTAATTCCAAAATAACTTGATGATTAAATTAAATTACTGCAAAAAGAACATTTAGTTTAATTAAACTTACATATAATATAAAGAAATAATAAATATTTAAGCAAGAATAAAACTTTTATTTTAGAATTTTAAATAAATAAAAATTAATTTGCAAACAATTTACAGAAAATTAAATAAATACAGAAAAAAAAAATAAAAACATCAATTAATAGTGAAAAAAATTTAGAATAATTGTCCTCAAGAGACAACAACAACTTCTATTATATATATAAATAGATAAATATGGTACTAATATTTAAATAAATGTGTTGTATACTATATGTATAATTTAATCTTTCTTTTTTTTATTGTTTACAAAGAAAGATTAAATAATATAAAATATATAATATAATATAAGTATTTATTGTATAATAATAATAATAATAATGTATAATATTTAATTAAATATTTATAAATATGTTATTATATAATACTTATAATAATAATGTACAATATTTAATTAAATATTTATAAATATGTTATTATATAATATTAATAATAATAATGTATAATATTTAATTAAATATTTATAAATATGTTATTATATAATACCTATTCTCTTTAAACAAATAGGTCCCTACAATTTTTGATAAATAAAATGAATACTTATAATCAATTATTGATTTATAAATATAACTTTATAATACTATATTATATTAAATTTAATATATTAAAATAAATTATTTATATTAAATCGCTTAAAATTTTATTAAAAACCTTAATAAAACCATTAAAATTTTGAGCTAAAGAAGTAAATCATACATATTTTTTTTAGAAAAAGGAACTTTTAATTTATATATAAAATAAAGAAAATAAAA